GCAACAACTGGTTTTATTACGGGGCAGCTCATGATGTTCATATCGATCTATTATGCGCCTCTGCATCTAGCATTGGGTAGACCTCATACAATAACTGTCCTAGTTCTACCGTATCTTTTGTTTCATTTCTTCTGGAACAATCACAAAAACTTTTTTTATTATGGATCTACTACCAGAAATTCAATGCGTAATCTCAGCATTCAATGTGTATTCCTGAATAATCTAATTTTTCAATTATTCAACCATTTCATTTTACCAAGTTCAACGTTAGCCAGATTAGTCAACATTTATATGTTTCGATGCAACAACAAGATGTTATTTGTAACAAGTAGTTTTGTTGGTTGGTTAATTGGTCACATTTTATTCATGAAATGGGTTGGATTGGTATTATTCTGGATACGGCAAAATCATTCGATTCGATCTAATAAGTACCTTGTGTCAGAATTGAGAAATTCTATGGCTCGAATCTTTAGTATTCTCTTATTTATCACCTGTGTCTACTATTTAGGCAGAATGCCGTCGCCTATTGTCACTAAGAAACTGAAAGAAACCTCAGAAACGGAAGAAAGGGGAGAAAGAAAGGAAGAAAGCGATGTAGAAACAACTTACGAAACGAAGAAGACTAAACAGGAACAAGAGGGATCCACCGAACAAGACAAAGATAACCCAGTTTACGAAGATTCTTATCTTGATACCCATCAAGATAATTGGGTATTGGGAAAACTTAAAGAAGAGAAAAATGAAAAAACTTATTTCTGGTTTGAAAAACCTATTGTCACTTTTCTTTTCGATTATAAACGATGGAATCGCCCGTTGAGATATATAAAAAATGATCGATTTGAAAATGCTGTACGAAACGAAATGTCACAATATTTTTTTTTTATATGCCCAAGTGATGGAAAACAAATAATATCTTTTACATATCCGCCCAGTTCATCGACTTTTTCAGAAATGATAGAACGGAAAATTTCTTTGTACACGACAGAAAAACTATCTCACGAGAACCTGTATAATTATTGGGTTTATACCAATAAACAAAAAAAATACAACTTGAACAATGAATTGATAAGTCGAATAAAAATTCTAGAACTAGAAAAAGAGAAGGGATCTCTTGCTTTAGATATGCTAGAAAAAAGGACTAGATTATGCGATGATGAAAATGAACAAGAATACTTGCCAAAAATGTATGATCCTTTTTTGAACGGACCTCATCGAGGAACAATAAAAAAATTTGATTCACGTGCAATCATGAATAATTTAATAACTTCAACAAAAGATACCGTAGAAATGTTTTGGATAAATAAGATTCATGGTCTATTTCATAAAGATTCCAGAGAATTTGAACATCAAAAGAATAAGTTTGACTTTGGCGGGGAATTTTTATTGAATTCCATTGGGTTAACCTCAATCGAAAAATTTTCTTTTAAACGCGCGCAAGGAATTGATTCAGAAAGTCAAGCAAAATCTTTGAAATTTTTATTCGATATAATTACAACCGATCCAAACGATCTAACAAGAATTAGAAAGAAATCCATTGGAATGGAAGAAATAAGTAAAAAGGTTTCTCGGTGGTCATACAAATTGACAGACGATTTGGAAGAAGAGGAAGAAGAAGATGAAGAAGAATCGGCGGAGGATCCTGAAATTCGTTCAAGAAAAGGCAAACGCGTGGTAATTTATACTGATAATGATCAAAGTACTAATTCCAGGGCTAGTAATAATACTACTAGTAATACTAACACTAGTGATGAAGAAGAGGAGGTGGCTTTGATACGTTATTCACAACAATCAGATTTTCGCCGCGGTATAATCAAAGGATCCATGCGTGCTCAAAGACGTAAAACAGTTACTTGGGAAATATTTCAAGCAAATGTACATTCTCCACTTTTTTTGGATCGAATAGACAAAACTTTTTTTTTTTTGTTTTTTGATATCTCTGAAACGATTAATCTAGTTTTTAGGAATTGGGTAGGGGAAACCCCAGAATTGCAAATTTCTTATTTTGATGAGGAGCAAGAGACAAAAGAAAAGGAGAAAACAAATGAAGAGAAAGAAGAGGAAAATGAACGAATAGCAATATCAGAAGCTTGGGATACTTTTATATTTACTCAAGCAATAAGGGGTTTCATGTTAGTAACCCAATCTTTTCTTAGAAAATACGTTATATTGCCCTTATTGATAATAGCTAAAAATATTGGACGTATGTTATTATTGCAATTCCCCGAGTGGTACGAGGATTTGAGGGAATGGAATAGAGAAATGCATGTTAAATGTACCTATAATGGTGTTCAATTATCAGAAACAGAATTTCCCAAAAATTGGTTAACAGATGGTATTCAAATAAAGATTCTATTTCCTTTCTGTCTGAAACCTTGGCGAAGATCTAAGATACGATCTCATCATAGAGATCAGCAAATGACTAAAAAAGAGAAAAAAGAGAATTTTTGTTTTTTAACAGTCTGGGGAAGGGAAGCAGAACTACCTTTTGGGTCTCCCCGAAAACGACCTTCTTTCTTTGAACCAATTTTAAAAGAACTCGAAAAAAAAATGATAAAAGTGAAAAAGAAAATTTTTCAAGTTATAAGGGTTTTCAAAGAAAGAAAAAAGCGGTTTCTAAAAGTTTCAAAAGAAAAAACAAGGTGGGTCGCCAAAATAGTTCTAGTTATAAACCTAATAATGAAAGAACTTGAAAAAAGAAACCCCTTTTTCTTGTTGAAATTGAGGAAGGTGGAAGTATATGAATCGAATGAAAACAGAAAAGATTCCAATATAAATAATAAGATTATCCGCGAATCGACCATTCGCATTCGATCCACGAGTTGTGTAAATGAAAATTATTTACTCATAGAAACAAAAATGAAAGATCTTGCTAATAAGACAACCACAATTAGGACTCAAATAGAAGGAATCACAAAAGACAAGAAAAAAAAAGTTCTAACTTGTGATGATAAAAGATCGGAATCACAGAAGGATTTTTGGCAAAAATTCAAAAGAAAAAATATCCGATTAATACGCAAATCGTATTATTTTATGAAATCCTTCATTGAAAAAATATACACGGATATATTACTATGTATCATTAAGATTCCAAGGATCAATGCACAACTTTTCTTTGAATCAATAAAAAAAATCATCAATAAATCCATTTTCAACGACGAAACGAATCAAGAAGGAATTGAGAACACAAATCAAAATACAATGAACTTTATTTCTACTATAAAAAAGTCGTTTTCTAATACTAACATTAATAATAATTCTAATATTTATTGTGACTTATCTTCCTTGTCTCAAGCATATGTATTTTACAAATTATCACAAAATCAATTACTTAACAAGTATCATTTGAGATCTGTACTTCAACATCACGGCACCTATTCTTTTCTTAAGGATATAATCAAGAATTATTGTACGACACGAGGAATATTTTATTCCAAATCAAGACATAAGAAAATTGATAAGTATGGAATGAATAAATGGAAAATTTGGTTAAGGGGTCATTATCAATACAATTTATCTCAGACTAAGTGGTCTCACTTAGTAGCGAAAAAGTGGCGAAATAGAGTCAATCAATGTCGTATGATTCAAAAGAAGAACTCAATGAAATTGGATTTATATAAAAAAGAAAAAGACCAATTAATTCATTACATGAAACAAAATTACTATGCGGTGGATTCGTTGATGAGTCAAAAAGTCAAATTGAAAAAGCATTACGGATATGATCTTTTATCATATAAATATTTAAATTATGTGGATAGTAAGGACTCTTATATTTATGGATCAGCATTACAAGTAGAGGACAAAAAAATTCCATATAATTTCAATACACCGAAACCCGAATCATTTTATGGATTGATAAGTATAGCTATTAGTTATTATTTAGAAAAAGGATCTATTATTGATACAGACAAAAATATGGATAGAAAAATTTTTGATTGGAGAATTCTCCATTTCTGTATTAGAAATCATATCGATATTGAGACCTGGACCAATACGCATATCGACACCAAGATTCATCAAAATGCTAAAACTAAAAATTCTCAAAAATTTGAAAAAAAAGATCTTTTTTCTTTTACGATTCATCATAAAATCAACCCATCCAATCAAAAAAAATTCTTTTTTGATTGGATGGGAATGAATCAAGAAAAGTTATATCGTACCATATCAAATATAGAACCTTGGTTTTTCCCAGAATTTGTGCTACTTTTTGATGCGTATAAGATAAAACCGTGGATCATACCAATCAAATTACTAATTTTGAATTTCTGTGAAAATATTAGTCAAAGTGAAAAGATCGACGTAAATAAAAAAAAAAATCTTCCTATATTAACTAATAAAAAAGTATATCTTGAATTAGAAAATTCCAACCAAAAAAAAAACGAACAACAAGGTCAAGGAGATCTTGTATCAGATCTACAAAAACAAAAAGAAAAGAAAGATGTAAAAGAAGATTACACGGGAGCAGACATTCAAAAGGGTAGAAAGAAAAAACAATCCAAGAGCAAAAAAGAAGCAGAACTCAATTTATTCCTAAAAAAATATTTTCTTTTTCAATTAAGATGGGATGACCCCTTGAGTCAAAGAATGATCAATAATATCAAGGTATATTGTCTTCTACTTAGACTGATAGATCCAAAGGAAATTGCTATATCCTCAATTCAAAGAGGAGAAATGCATCCGTATGTAATGTTGATTCAAAAAGACCTAACTCTTACAGAATTGATAAAAAGGGGAATATTTATTATCGAACCAATTCGTCTATCTATGAAAAGAGATAGAAAATATATTATATATCAAACTGTAGGTATTTCATTGGTTGATAAGAATAAGCACCAAATTAATGAAAAATGCATAATAAAAAATGGATATGTTGATAAAAAGAATTTTGATGGATCCGTTGCACAACACAGCAATACGCTTATGAATAGAAACAAAAATCATTATGATTTCCTTGTTCCTGAAAATATTCTATCCCCCCGATGTCGTAGAGAATTGAGAATTCTAATTTGTTTCAATTCCCGGAATTGGAATGTTGTGGATAATAGAAATTCAATATTTTGCAATCAAAACAACATAAAAAACTGTGGACAATTTTTGAACGAGGAAAAGCATCTTAATACAGATGCAAAAAAATTCATTAAATTCAAATTGTTTATTTGGCCCAATTATCGATTAGAAGATTTAGCTTGTATGAATCGTTACTGGTTTGATACCAATAACGGCAGTCGTTTCAGTATGTCAAGAATACATATGTATCCACGGTTCAGAATCACTTAATAGTATATTTCCTATATATCTAACGCGGAAGATATTTGGTAAATAAAAGCCGAAAAATATATGCATACGCTATGTTACATTCTGGTACATGATACCGATTTAATTACGTATCCATTGGATCCAGTAAGAAATCGACAGAATCCTCTTTTTAGGTAAAAAAAAAAATTATTCTCTTCCCTGAATGCATAAATGTATCATCCCTTTCTATCCAAATCAAATTTGCAATTTGATTTGGATAAAATAAAAAAAAAAATATATTGTATATGAAGAAATCAAAAATTTTTGTGTATCTAGATTCAAATAACTGGAAATAACTGATATAATAATAATTAAATTATTATTTTTCCTGATCGGTCAAATCCACGAAAAAAATAGAAAAACTTGTTTTTATGGTAAAAAATTCATTCATCTCAGCTATTCGACAAGAAAAAGAAAAAAACTGCGGATCTGTTGAATTTCAAGTATTCAGTTTCACCGATAAGATACGGAGACTTACTTCACATTTGGAATTACATAAAAGAGATTTTTTGTCGCAAAGAGGTCTACGAAAAATTCTGGGAAAACGTCAACGGCTGCTAGATTATTTGTCAAAGAAAAATAGAATACGTTATAAGAAATTGATTGGTCAGTTGGGTATTCGGGAGTCAAAAACTCGTTAATTTAAAGATTGGTTTGAATTTTGTTCTTTAGTTATTAGTTAATAGTAGTTATTAGATTTTTCATTTTGATGAACCTCATTTTGATAAATTCATGGAATAATGAATTAAGGAAAAAAAGATATGACTGTACCGGCTACAAGAAAAGATCTCATGATAGTTAATATGGGTCCTCACCACCCATCAATGCATGGTGTTCTTAGACTGATCGTTACTCTCGATGGTGAAGATGTTATTGACTGTGAACCCGTATTGGGTTATTTACACAGAGGGATGGAAAAAATAGCGGAAAATCGAACAATTATACAATATTTGCCTTATGTAACACGGTGGGATTATTTAGCCACTATGTTCACAGAAGCAATAACAGTAAATGTACCAGAACGATTGGAAAGTGTTCAAGTACCTAAAAGAGCCACTTACATTAGAATAATTATGCTAGAACTGAGTCGTATAGCTTCTCATTTGTTATGGCTTGGACCTTTTATGGCGGATATCGGTGCACAGACTCCCTTTTTCTATATTTTCAGAGAAAGGGAATTGTTATATGATCTATTCGAAGCCGCTACAGGTATGCGAATGATGCATAATTATTTCCGTATTGGGGGAGTTGCTGCCGATCTACCTTATGGTTGGATAGATAAATGTTTGGATTTCTGCGATTATTCTTTAACAGGAATTGTTGAATATCAAAAACTTATTACGCGGAATCCTATTTTTTTGGAACGAGTTGAAGGAGTGGGCATTATTGGTGGAGAGGAAGCAATAAATTGGGGTTTATCAGGACCGATGCTACGAGCTTCTGGAATCCAATGGGATCTTCGTAAAGTTGATCATTATGAGTGTTATAATAAATTCGATTGGGAAGTCCAATGGCAAAAAGAAGGAGATTCACTAGCTCGTTATTTAGTACGAATCGGTGAAATGAAGGAATCTATAAAAATTATTCAACAGGCTCTAGAAGGAATTCCCGGAGGACCCTATGAGAATTTAGAAGTTCGACGCTTTGATAGAGCAAAAAATCCCGAATGGAATAATTTTGAATATAGATTTATTACTAAAAAACTTTCACCCAATTTTGAATTGTCGAAACAAGAACTTTATGTGAGAGTAGAAGCCCCAAAAGGGGAATTAGGAATTTATTTGATAGGAGATAGTAGTGTTTTCCCCTGGAGATGGAAAATTCGTCCACCCGGTTTCATCAATTTGCAAATTCTCCCTCAACTAGTTAAAAGAATGAAATTGGCTGATATCATGACGATACTAGGTAGTATAGATATCATTATGGGAGAAGTTGATCGTTGAAATGATAATTGATACAACAGAAGTAGAAGTACAAGCTATCAATTCTTTTTCTAGATCGGAATCCTTAAAAGAAGTCTATGGACTCATATGGATCTTTGTTCTTATTTTCACCCTTCTATTGGGAATCACAATAGGGGTACTAGTAATTGTGTGGTTAGAAAGAGAAATATCCGCAGCAATACAACAACGTATTGGGCCTGAATATGCCGGCCCGTTAGGAATTCTTCAAGCTCTAGCGGACGGGACAAAATTACTTTTTAAAGAGGACCTCCTCCCATCCAGAGGAGATATTCGTTTGTTCAGCGTGGGACCGTCTATAGCGGTCATATCAGTTCTACTAAGTTATTTAGTAATTCCCTTTGGATATCACCTTGTTTTGGCCGATCTCAGTATAGGTGTTTTTTTATGGATCTCCATTTCAAGTATTGCTCCTATTGGACTTCTTATGTCAGGATATGGATCGAATAATAAATATTCCTTTTCAGGTGGTCTACGGGCTGCTGCTCAATCTATTAGTTATGAAATACCATTAACTCTCTGTGTGTTATCAATATCTCTACGTGTGATTCGTTGGAACATGATTATTTTCCCTCCTCTCTAGAAATAAAGTAAAGAGGTTGAATATATTGAATGGATATTTTCATTTTTTATTCATCATTAGGGTTGATGAGTTAAGCTAGATAGTTATATGAGTAAAATCAAACTGCTTAGAAATTTGCAGTAAGAAGATAAAATCTCGTTCCCTATGTACAAGAATATAAACATAAGCAGTGTAAACTGTTTACCCCAAGATTAAGATTCTTTGACTCATTATCATATCTTGAAGCGGGTACAAAAGATCAACTGTATGGGGTTTCCACTACTATCTTGTATGTATTACCATACCCGGGATCAATCAAAAATCGGTGGACAGTTAGGAACACCAAGGTACACAAAAGATTAGTAATGGAGATAACGTAAGGTATCAAAAAAGGGTATTTTTGCGGAAAACTGTGGATAAAACGAATCATAATGAGGACTTTAAGTTGGTAGAAATGACCAAGCAGTACTTCCCCATGATTCCGATCTAGAGTATGCTCCTATTCACTGATTAAAGAAATGACTATCAAAAACGAATTAATCCTTTATTGTAATTGTATTGTTTTTCAGAGTACTCCCTCCTCTGAGAAAGAAGAACAGGAACAAAAGAAATGAAATGCAAAAATAGAATGAGAAAAATGAAAAATAATAAATAAAGATCTTTATTTATTATTTCTTTTCCCCACCCATATCTATACATACATATGGAATTCTTATCATGAATTTAGAATTAATGCCCAATTCTTTCTAATTCTTTCTTTATACTTTATAGTTTTTCTTTATAGTTATAGTTATTGATAGAACATATTTATTGATATAACGAGTATTTTATTGAAGGATTAAGTTATTACCGAACAAAGAGAAATTGAAATTCTAAAGGATAAGATCAATTCGGAAGCACCCTTTTTTATTCTAGCAGACGGAATTTCATTGGTCTAATTTTGGACTCCCGATGTATATTTATTCTATTTACTATCTAAAGATAGTGATAATACCGAACAAGTCCTTACATTTATTTGTGACCATAGAGGAGCCGTATGAAGCTGAGGTCTCATGTACGGTTTTGAAATAGCGATGCGAACAGTGATGTTATTATCGACTATGATTATCTAATAGTTCAAGTACAGTTGATATAGTTGAGGCACAGTCAAAATATGGTTTTTGGGGGTGGAATCTTTGGCGTCAGCCTATAGGGTTTATTGTTTTTCTAATTTCTTCTCTAGCAGAATGTGAGAGATTACCCTTTGATTTACCAGAAGCAGAGGAGGAATTAGTAGCAGGTTATCAAACGGAATATTCAGGTATCAAATACGCTCTATTTTACCTTGCTTCTTACCTAAATTTATTAGTTTCTTCATTATTTATAACAGTTCTTTACTTAGGCGGGTGGAATTTCTCTATTCCGTACATATCCATTCCTGAACTTTTCGGAATAAATAAAATGGCTGGAGTCTTTGGAATGACAATTGGTATATTTATTACATTAGCTAAAGCTTATTTGTTTCTGTTCATTCCTATCACAGCAAGATGGACTTTACCTAGGATGAGAATGGACCAGCTATTAAATCTTGGATGGAAATTTCTTTTACCTATTTCTTTGGGTAATCTATTATTGACAACTTCTTCCCAACTTGTTTCACTATAAATAACAGAATAGGATAACGATATTCCAGATTCATAAACGATCTCAAACAAGAGAAAGAAACATCAATTTATTCACGGAGATCCACAATATGTTCCCTATGGTGACCGGGTTCATAAATTATGGCCAACAAACAATACGAGCTGCAAGGTACATTGGTCAAAGTTTCATAATTACCCTATCCCATACAAACCGTTTACCTGTAACTATTCAATATCCTTATGAAAAATCGATCACATCAGAGCGTTTCCGTGGTCGAATCCACTTTGAATTTGATAAATGTATTGCTTGTGAAGTATGTGTTCGTGTATGTCCCATAGATCTACCCGTTGTTGATTGGAGATTTGAAAAAGATATTAAAAAGAAACAATTGCTTAATTATAGTATTGATTTTGGGGTCTGTATATTTTGTGGTAACTGTGTCGAGTATTGTCCAACAAACTGTTTATCGATGACTGAAGAATATGAACTTTCCACTTATGATCGTCACGAATTGAATTATAATCAAATTGCTTTGGGTCGGTTACCAATGTCAGTAATTGGAGATTACACAATTCAAACAGTTATGAATTCGACTCAAATCAAAATGGAAAAAGATAAACCCCTTGATTCAAGAACGATTACCGATTACTAAGATTTTCTTTTGAAATATTTGAGATAAAGGAGCCAAGTCTCTTTTATTTTGGTTGGTCGGAAACTACAAAACAAATAATAACTAATAACTATTGATTGTTGAGAATTACTCTTTGATTTAAAGCGAGAATATGTATGTTTTCGTGATGATTTCTAAATATAAAATTCCAACTATTCTTTTCTTTTTTCTTTCAGATAAAAAAGAGTATTATTGGCCAATAACTTTATCTATATCTACGTTAATCCATATTAAGCTTTAATTCAATTAGGAACCCATCATATACAAGAAAAAAATAAGGGTAACACCCTTCTCTTTCCTGGACTATTTAGTAAGGTCATGAAATATTTCGACTTATTTATCTGTTATACATAATGGATTTACCTGGACCAATACACGATATACTTGTAGTGTTTCTGGGATCATTTCTTATATTAGGAGGTCTAGGAGTAGTATTATTTACCAATCCAATTTATTCTGCCTTTTCATTGGGATTGGTTCTTGTTTGTATATCCTTATTCTATATTCCATCAAACTCCTATTTTGTAGCTGCCGCACAGCTCCTTATTTATGTGGGAGCCATAAATGTCTTAATCATATTTGCTGTTATGTTCATGAGTGGTTCAGAATATTCCAACGATTCCTATCTTTGGACTGTTGGAGATGGGGTCACTTCACTGGTTTGTACAAGTATTCTTTTTTCATTAATTACTACTATCCCAGATACGTCATGGTACGGAATTATTTGGACTACAAGATCAAACCAGATTATAGAGCAGGACCTTCTAAGTAACGTTCAACAAATTGGAATTCATTTATCAACAGATTTTTATCTTCCGTTTGAACTCATTTCTATAATTCTTTTAGTTTCTTTGATAGGCGCAATTACTATGGCTCGTCAATAATAAATACTTAGAATTAATAAAATTATTAGAAATTTAAAATCAAATGAAAAAGGGAAAGTTTTTAGTTTAATCTACTGTAAGTACTTCTTTTTTTCTGTAATTGCTCGATTCTAGTCAATCAAATCGGTTGAATTGTTGTTCATATTGAAATGAATCGGGGTTCATGAGGAGTTAGTCAATGATGTTCGAACATGTACTTTTTTTGAGTGTCTATTTATTTTTGATCGGTATCTATGGATTGATCACAAGTCGAAATATGGTTCGAGCACTTATGTGTCTTGAGCTTATACTAAATTCGGTTAATATTAATCTCGTAACATTTTCTGATATATTTGATAGTCGCCAATTAAAAGGAGACATTTTCTCAATCTTTGTTATAGCCATTGCGGCGGCGGAAGCAGCTATTGGGCTAGCTATTGTTTCATCGATCTATCGTAACAGAAAATCAACTCGTATCAATCAATCTAATTTGTTGAATAATTAGTCATAACTATCATATAAATAAAGACATAATATATAATATAATATATATAAATTTTATATAAATTTTATAATATATAAATATAAAAATATATAAAAAAATATATAAAAAATTTTATTTAAATTATTTCATTTTTTTTTTTTTTATTTATAGTAATATGTATAGTAATGTGGAAATATATTACTATTGATATTGAAATATTGACGATCCGTTGGCCAATGTGAAGTCTCGCGTGTGACTTGTATGATCATGGTTGTTGAAACGTAAATCAAAGTCTCTTGGTCTTTTCTCATGAACAGATTTAGAAAAATATTAATTCTTAAGATTTTTTTGATAAACCACCGATTCGTCTGGTGTCTACAATATCAATTATATAATTCATTTACTACTGATTTTACTTTACCAGATCGAAATTTTTTATGTTCAAAACTGGAATTTATAGACCCAATGTCGCATTCAGTAAAAATTTATGATACATGTATAGGGTGTACTCAATGTGTACGAGCCTGCCCCACAGATGTATTGGAAATGATACCTTGGGACGGATGTAAAGCTAAGCAAATTGCTTCCGCGCCAAGAACCGAGGACTGTGTAGGTTGTAAGAGATGTGAATCCGCCTGTCCAACAGATTTTTTGAGTGTCCGTGTTTATTTATGGCATGAAACAACTCGCAGCATGGGTCTATCTTATTGATACGTTATAAAAAACTCCACTTGAATCATTTGATTCCTTTTTACCGACAAAAGCCCGTACTCGAAAAAATATATTATTCCGAGCACGGGTTTTTGGCCAAAACGTATCTTGTCTTTATCACGAGTTATTTCCCTTGGTTAACAATACTTGTAGTTTTGCCGATATTCGCGGGTTCTTCAATTTTCTTTCTCCCTCATAGGGGGAATAAAGTCTTTAGGTGGTATACTTTATGTATTTGTATGGCAGAACTCCTTCTAACAACCTATGTATTCTGTTATCATTTCCAATTGGATGATCCGTTAATTCAATTAGAGGAGGATTCTAAATGGATAAATATTTTTGATTTTCACTGGAGACTGGGAATCGATGGACTTTCCATAGGACCCATTTTACTGACCGGATTTATCACTACTTTAGCTACTTTAGCAGCTTGGCCGGTTACTAGAAATTCGCGATTGTTCTATTTCCTGATGTTAGCAATGTACAGTGGTCAAATAGGATTATTTTCTTCTAGAGACCTTTTACTTTTTTTTATCATGTGGGAGTTAGAATTAATTCCTGTTTACTTACTTTTATCCATGTGGGGAGGAAAGAAACGTTTGTACTCGGCTACAAAGTTTATTTTGTACACTGTGGGGGGTTCCATTTTTCTCTTAATAGGAGTTCTAGGTATGGGTTTATATGGTTCCAATGAACCGACATTGGATTTTGAAAGATTAGCTAATCAGTCATATCCTGTGACATTAGAAATAATATTATATTTTGGTTTTCTTATTGCTTATGCCGTCAAATCACCGATTATACCCCTACATACATGGCTACCAGATACCCATGGAGAAGCACATTACAGTACATGTATGCTTCTAGCTGGAATCTTATTAAAAATGGGAGCATATGGATTGATTCGGATCAATATGGAATTATTACCGCACGCCCATTCTATATTTTGTCCCTGGTTGGTGATAGTAGGGACAATGCAAATAATTTATGCAGCTTCAACCTCGTTCGGTCAACGCAATTTTAAAAAGAGAATAGCCTATTCTTCCGTATCTCACATGGGTTTCACAATTATAGGAATTGGTTCTATAACCGACATGGGACTCAACGGAGCCATTTTACAAATACTCTCTCATGGATTTATTGGTGCTGCACTTTTTTTCTTGGTGGGAACGAGTTGTGATAGAATACGTCTTGTTTATCTAGACGAAATGGGGGGGGTATCCATCCCAATGCCAAAAATATTTACCATGTTTAGTAGTTTCTCGATGGCTTCTCTTGCATTGCCAGGAATGAGTGGTTTTGTTGCGGAATCAGTAGTATTTTTTGGAATAATTACCAGCCAAAAATATCTTTTAATGCCCAAAATTCTAATTACCTTTGTAATGGCAATTGGAATGATATTAACTCCTATTTATTTATTATCTATGTTACGTCAGATGTTCTATGGATACAAATTATTCAATGCTCCAAACTCCAATTTTTTGGATTCTGGGCCACGAGAACTATTTGTTTCAATCTGTATCTTTTTACCCGTAATAGGAATTGGTATTTATCCGGATTTCGTTCTCTCGCTATCAGTTGACAAAGTGCAAGCTATCCTATCTAATTATTTTTATAGATAGTTTTGTTTTCATTAATGAGACAGAAAGCAAAGTCTTATAATTTTGAATTTTATTTTAAGATTTTTGAAATCATTCGCTGTACAACACAAAAAAATAAAGTGAATTAGAATTGTAATAAGATGTATCCCAAGTTTTTGAGAACCATTTGACTCAAGAAATCATTCAAATGGTTCTCAAAAACTCGCACAAAATTTCGTTATATATGGGACGATGTTCTTATGTATTCCTCATGGAATTTATTCAATTAGATATTAATGTGAATGAACCATAACTATGTAGACCTATTCCTAATAGATTGATCCCGAAATAGCATATCCAAATTATAAGAAATCCTATAGAAGCTACAAGTGCCGAATTCGTACCTTGCAAACTTTGATTTGTTCTAGTATGTGAATAAATCGCGAATATGGTCCAAGTAATAAATGCCCAAGTTTCCTTGGGGTCCCAATTCCAATAAGATCCCCATGCCTCATTAGCCCATACTGCTCCAGAAAGAATACCTATGGTTAAAAAGGTAAACCCTAAACTAATGACACGATAACTCCAATAATCCAAACGCTGAGTTAATTGATATTTGTAATAATTTCGAAATGAAAGAAAAGAAGTGTGTTTAAAAACACTTCTTTTTTCGTTCAAGTATTCGATCTTGCCAAAGAAAAATGACTGAATTTTCAAATTTTTGCTTTTACAAAAAATATCGATGTTTTTTTGAAATGTAATGACTAAAAAAGCGACTGAAAATAACGACCCGCATAAAAGAGCTGCATAGCTCAATAACATCATACTTACGTGCATCATTAACCACTGAGATTGTAGGGCAGGTACTAATATTGCCGATTGATGCATTTCACTTGAAAGACCCGATGTGGCGAAACCTTGGGTAAAAATGGCACTTGGCGCGGTTATTGCACTTAAATCATTTTTATGATTCCATATCTTGGAAATCATATTAATAATGGAAAAACTCCACGAAAGGAAGATTAATGACTCGTATAAATTACTTAATGGAAAATGTCTCGAAGAAATCCAACGAGTAACTAATAATCCTGTTATAGATAAAAAAGTAGCGATCATTCCCTTTTCCGATGAATCACGTAACCCTATGATTTCGTGGACTAATAGGGTTATCAAATGAATCATAATCACAATTGAAATGATCGAAAAAGAAAGATGAGTTAATATATGTTCTAAAGTCGCAAATATCATACATAAAAAAGGTCCCATTACTGAATTGAAATCGGGAATTAAATACATTATAGGATTCATTCTATCTCTTTTTGAGTATGCCGCCACTCGGACTCGAACCGAGATGCTCTAGCACTGCTTCCTAAGAGCAGCGTGTCTACCAATTTCACCATAGCGGCTTGCTTGAAATAATAATAGTCAATTCATGTTGAATCGTCTAGATCTAGATTCAAGGATTCAATATAGTTTAGTAAACATTAGAACGGATGAATAAGAGCTCCTTTAAACTCAATTCATTTTCAATAATTCTTGGTTAGTGTCATTGTAGGTTCAGTTTTAACAGTCAACTTTTACGCACTATATATATACTAAGTTCTCCCGGAACAATTGGAACTTGAAAGTTTTGTTTTCCATCGAGATAGAGACTAAGATAAGAATTGCCCCCTTCTTCTATTTTTTCTTTATTTATTTTGAATTCGTGAAATCAGATAAATGAAAAACAAATCGTCAAAGAGATTGATTTTCTCACTTAACAAAATGAAATAAATAGGATTTCATATGTATCACATTTTAATTACTAAATTAAAGGAATTTTTCTAACAATTTCGATACTTTCTTAGTATCATTAAGTATTAATTAACTATTAATAATACTCTTTGTTCTTTGTTGTGTACATAATTTCTAATTTATGATAATATCAAACCAATTAGGTCTTGAGTTAGGCATATACTAAAACAAAAGAGTTTTTATATCCATCACAATTTCATTTTCTTTTCCCAATAGAAAAATCTTTCTTTTTTCTATTGGGAAAAGAAAATGAAAATAATAATAATGCTTAGAACCAGCAGACAGATAAATTCGTATTCTACATATTATAGTAGCTAGTTCTAACTAATCTTGAGGAGTTCAATACATTAGTTAATGGGAATTATTCCTATTCCAAAATTGGGAGTTCTTTGAGCCATGGAAATTCTGATTATTCCAAGATTTTCTTACTTGTTTGTCGCACAAAAAAACTTTTAGAATCTCCGGTAGAAACTGACTTTGCTAAAGAAAAAGCTTTTATGGCAGCTAAATATCCCTTTTTCTTCCAAATATTTCTACGAATACGTTTTTTTGATATAGAAGTACGTTTTTTTGGAACTGCCATTCAAAAAAAAAAGTTACTCATTTTTATTGTTGTATGTGAAAGACATGTATTGCTCAAAATGGATTGTTCTTTTTAGTCATTTTCTATACTTAATTCCGTCGATAATCGTTTTTTCTTAACATACAATACAAATGTATTATTTATATATGAATATATACATGCATGTCAAGTATAACACACTAAGGAAAAAATAGAGGAAAAGAAGGGAAAATTAGAAAAGGAATTTTTATGACTATTAGTTCTAATTGAATAAGCTCATAGTGCCGTGTCTATAATTTAAGTTCAAACTTTAACTACAACTAGTAGTTAATATGTTAAACAAGACATTCCATTACCTAAGAAGGGGAACTCATTAGTTTTTTAAAAATTCAGTTCTACACGAAGTAGGGAGTATTATAAGATTTCTGATACTTTCTTATTGGATTGGAATCCAATCAATCAGTTCCGCAATGAGTTAGATAATTACTACAAAAAAATTCACTAGAATAATTAGGTCTTTTTTTTTTTTTGTTGATTTATTAATGCATACTATAATCTATATTATACTGTTTTGGTATAATTGTTTTTACTTTACTTACTATACTATAGTATATGATATGGTTACATATTGCCAGAATAGAATGGTAGTATAGTTGTTGTAGAATGATTCAAAATCTCATATTACCCATTTTAATAAATATCTTTTTTTAGTTAATGTTAATAAAGTTAATAACTAAGTAATTACTCTTAGCTAGCTATTTGGTCATATCATTTGACCAACGAATTAGAACTTTTTGAATATTTTCAATATCTGAAAAAAGTGAAAATAATGAAAAATCAAAATATTTGAGGTTTTTCATATCTTTTTTTGTTGATTTTTTTATTGTTCCTTTCGAAAGCGATAAGAATTGGTGAATCGGAAACAATTATAAAAAAAAAATGAAAATTTGTTTTTTATGGAACATACATATAAATATGCATGGATAATACCTTTTCTTCCATTTCCAGTTTCTATGTTAATAGGATTTGGACTTCTGCTTATTCCGACAGCAACAAAAAATATTCGTCGTATGTGGGCTTTTCCAAGTGTTTTGATGCTAAGTATAGCTATGGTGTTTTCGGCCAATCTGTCTATTCAGCAAATAAATGGAAATTTTATCTATCAATATCTATGGTCTTGGACTGTCAATAATGATTTTTCTTTAGAGTTCGGACACTTGATCGATCCACTTACTTCTATTATGTCAATATTAATTACTACTGTTGGAATCATGGTTCTTATTTATAGTGACAATTATATGTCTCACGATCAAGGATATTTGAGATTTTTTGCTTATATGAGTTTTTTCAATACTTCTATGTTGGGATTAGTTACTAGTTCCAATTTGATACAAATTTATATTTTTTGGGAACTTGTAGGAATGTGTTCGTATTTATTAATAGGTTTTTGGTTCACACGTCCAATTGCGGCAAGTGCTTGTCAAAAAGCTTTTGTAACCAATCGTATAGGGGATTTTGGTTTATTATTAGGAATTTTAGGACTTTATTGGATAACTGGTAGTTTAGAATTTCGGGATTTGTTCGGAATAGTTAATAACTTAGTTCGTAATAATGGAGTGGATTCTTTATTTGCTACTCTGTGTATTTCTTTTTTATTTGTCGGTGCAGTTGCTAAATCCGCACAATTCCCTCTTCACATATGGTTACCTGATGCTATGGAAGGACCTACTCCCATTTCGGCTCTTATACATGCTGCTACTATGGTAGCAGCGGGAATTTTTCTTGTAGCTCGGCTTCTTCCTCTTTTCACAGTTATACCTTATATAATGAATCTCATTTCTTTAATAGGCGTAATAACAGTACTATTTGGAGCCACTTTGGCTCTTGCTCAAAGAGACATTAAAAGAAGTTTAGCTTATTCTACAATGTCTCAATTGGGTTATATTATGTTAGCTCTGGGTATAGGTTCTTATCGAGCCGCTTTATTCCATTTGATCACCCATGCCTATTCGAAAGCTTTATTGTTTTTGGGATCCGGATCCATTATTCATTCAATGGAACCCATTGTTGGATATTCACCAGATAAAAGTCAAAATATGGTTCTTATGGGGGGTTTAACAAAATATGTTCCAATTACAAGAATTACTTTTTTATTAGGTACGCTCTCTCTTTGTGGTATTCCACCTCTTGCTTGTTTTTGGTCCAAAGACGAAATTCTTAATGATAGTTGGTTGTATTCACCAATTTTCGCAATAATAGCTTCCTTCACAGCAGGATTAACCGCATTTTATATGTTTCGGATGTATTTACTTACTTTTGATGGACGTTTGCGAATTCATTTTCAAAATTACAGTAGCACTAAAAATACTTCTTTCTATTCAATATCCTTATGGGGAAAAGAAGTACCAAAAGCAGTCAATAGAAATTTACTTTTATCAACAATGAATAATAAGGTATCTTTTTTTTCAAAAGATATATATCGAATTGATGATAATGTAAGAAATAGAGTACGATACTTTAGTACTTACTTTAGAAATAAATACACTTACACCTATCCTCACGAATCAGACAATACTATGTTATTTCCCCTGCTTGTATTGGTACTATTTACTTTATTCATTGGAGCAATCGGAATTAATTTTGACCGAGGAGTAATAGATTTTGATCTATTGTCGAAATGGTTAACTCCGTCCGCGGATTTTTTCCATCCAAATTCGAAGGATTCTTCGGATTGGTATGAGTTTTTGAAAAATGCAGTTTTTTCGGTAAGTATAGCTCTTTTTGGATTATTTGTAGCATCCATTTTATATGGATCTGTTTATTCATCTCTACAGAATTTGGGCTTAGTCAATTCATTTGTGAAGAAGAGCCCCAAGAGAATTCTCTTGGACCAAGTAAAAAATGGTATATACAATTGGTCATATAATCGTGGTTACATAGATATTTTTTATACTAAGATTTTTACTGTGGGTGTAAGAGGATTAGCTGAACTAATTCAGTTTTTTGATAGACATATAATTGATGGAATTACGAACGGGGTCGGTGTTGCTAGTTTCTTTATAGGAGAGGGGATCAAATACATGGGGGGTGGACGGATATCGTCTTATTTATTCTTATATTTATCTTATGTATTAATCTTTTTATTAATTTTTTCATTTTTCTCTTCTTTAAGTTTTCCCAATACCCAATTATCTTGATGGGTATCAAGATAAGAATCTTCGTAAACTGGGTTATCTTTGTCTTGTTCGGTGGATCCCTCTTGTTCCTGTTTAGTCTTCTTCGTTTCGTAAGTTGTTTCTACATCGCTTTCTTCCTTTCTTTCTCCCCTTTCTTCCGTTTCTGAGGTTTCTTTCAGTTTCTTAGTGACAATAGGCGACGGCATTCTGCCTAAATAGTAGACACAGGTGATAAATAAGAGAATACTAAAGATTCGAGCCATAGAATTTCTCAATTCTGACACAAGGTACTTATTAGATCGAATCGAATGATTTTGCCGTATCCAGAATAATACCAATCCAACCCATTTCATGAATAAAATGTGACCAATTAACCAACCAACAAAACTACTTGTTACAAATAACATCTTGTTGTTGCATCGAAACATATAAATGTTGACTAATCTGGCTAACGTTGAACTTGGTAAAATGAAATGGTTGAATAATTGAAAAATTAGATTATTCAGGAATACACATTGAATGCTGAGATTACGCATTGAATTTCTGGTAGTAGATCCATAATAAAAAAAGTTTTTGTGATTGTTCCAGAAGAAATGAAACAAAAGATACGGTAGAACTAGGACAGTTATTGTATGAGGTCTACCCAATGCTAGATGCAGAGGCGCATAATAGATCGATATGAACATCATGAGCTGCCCCGTAATAAAACCAGTTGTTGCTGA